TCTATAGTAGCAAGATGAAATAGGAATAATAAATAGGTATGACTAGAACCAAAAAAAAGGGGGGGAGTAATAAAGAAAAAGTTCTACAAAACTATATAGGAGTCATCTACACCCTTTTTTTTGGTTCTATTGCTTAATCGAATTTCATTTGATTAAGACTAAGTTGCGTAAAAACCCCCGCCTTCTTTGAAATATCATGAACAGTTCCTGTAGGTTGAGCGCCTTTGTCAAGGAAATATCGAATAGCAGGAACGTTTAAATGGGTTTGATTATTTATCGGATCATAAAAACCCACTTTCCGAAGATCTCTTCCTTCTCTTCGGGCTCGAACATCAATTGCAACGATTCGATAAACGGCTCATTGGGATAGATATAGATGAACAATACCCCCCTTAGAAACGTATAAGAAGTTTTCTCCTCGTACGGCTCGAGAAAAAATGATTAGAAGTTATTATGTATCGAATTATAATGTCAAATAGATCTATAAAACCATCAAACCAATTTCCAAAGATTTAAGCCCTTCTTTTTTTTTTCTTCTTTTTCGAAAAAGAAGAAAAAAAGCATTCGTACTCTCATAACTCAAGTTGGATAACTTTCAAATAGCCTAAAAGCAAATTCTTAGGCATTTCATTTTTTGAGTGGTCTCGAACCCATTTGTTCTTTGTCTCCTTTCGAATCTATTTTGGGAGTCTCCATTCTGATCTAATTGTTGAGACAATTGAAAACGGTATTTCCTTGTTCCAGGATCCTTTATCTTTGCCTTGAATCATTGGGTTTAGACATGACTTCGGTGATCTTTAATCGTTTTTAAAAATGGCAGCAACACACCCCTTTTTGTGATTTCTTTATATCAAAGAATCATATGAACAATTGATTCTTGCATGATACACTTTTGATCGAAAGAGTTTTAGCAATTCCAAAAGATTTTTCTTTTGCATTGAAAAATTGCTCGAATCGGATCCTTTCGATTTCTATATCAAAAATATACTTACGAAGTTTGTTCCAACATATTGATTGGTATTAACCCTAGATCCTTGCCCCTGAGAAATGAATAAATACTTTCTACTCGAGCTCCATCATGTACTATTTACATTACAACCCAACAAAAAACGAGAGTTGTAGTAGAACAAAGGATGTCGAGCCAAGAGCCCATTCATTCCTAGATAATAGAAAATAGAAAAAGGTGGATGGAAAAAAATCCACAGCGGATCATGTCCTTCAAGTCGCACGTTGCTTTCTACCACATCGTTTCAAACGAAGTTTTACCATAACATTTTTATAGTTTGGAACCGGTATGTAATTGATTCAATTATGGAATCATGAATAGTCATTGCTTCGGTCGATACACTTTTACTTCTTTCTATATGAAAGGAATAGATAATTGAAGCCTCAGTTATGAACAAAAGGGCTCAGTAAGAATTCAATTTAACCCTCTATTTTATTGTATGAATGCAATAGTTTTTTGATTTATATTTATAAATTAAGACGAATAAAAACTTTTTTTTTGAAGATGCAATGTAGCTTCAAATGATTCGATAGAATAGATTCAACAATCTTACACTTCTTCGAGTACCAAGGACTCCTAAGCCTAAGAAACATTCAAACTATTTAATTGAAAAAAAAAAAATTTACTACCTCGACATCACCATTTGAATAAAGTTTTACTAAGGATTGTATTTGATCATCATAAGAGAGATAAATGCATATTCGGATTGAACTGAACTGATTTCAAACGGATAAATAGATTGAAAGGGAAATTTCTTTTTTTCGTAGATTGGATACAAAAGACTAATAAAAGGGAATATTTAGGTTGTTATTCTTTCATCTTGAAAGAGAAAATTCAGAATGACAAAAAATCGAGGATTTCCGTATCTATCAGATTAGACTGAACAATTTTCATTGGAAGTAATTTTTTATATTCTATGTTAAATATTTAACAGGAAGAGAAGGGCTCACAACTCTTTTTCACAAAAAGCGAAAGAACGCTATACTGAAATAGAAAAATAACAATACATGCATATAAGGATTTCCTCAAATTATGCGTAGTTTTTTTGGCTGGGCTTACGGTTGAATAATCTTTACCTAAAATGGAAAATTAAAATAAAGTAAATAAGATGTATGAATCACCCCCGTCTCAATTCTTATTACATAGATTTAAAATTATTCATTAGAGCCAAACACCAAATACCTAAAAATGAGGGTAAAAAAAATCTATTAGATATGGAACTTGATTATTTGGTAATGAGATTTGGACAGACATAGATATTCAAATAGATATCTTCCATCGCTCACTAACTCTTATCTACTCCCACTCTCAATTCATTCGCGGGGGTTATGAATCATAAATAAAAAAGGATCCTATTTTGCGGGATGCTAGACTATTTTGTCTAAAATACAAGGGCAAAAAGATACAGATTAAGTCATTAACTAGTCTTAAGAGACTTAATCCCATTGATTGAATTCAATCATTAACAAGAATACCCTCTTGTTTAGAATTCAGAAATGAAAGGAGAATTATTCGGCCGTCTTATTAAAAAAAGATAGGGAATAGAGAGGCTTTCGCATTTCGATTTAGAATGTATCCTTGAAAATTCAACTAGATATGTCACGTAAGGCTTTTCGAAGCAACTAACTTAAATACGAAAGTGAAGGAAGGGGAGAGGCATAAGCTAAAAGGCCCATGAGACTCTTTTTGAATTCAACCTCTTGCTCTTGGGATCTATTTTCCCATCTTACCTGGATCACAAATGAATTCTGTTATCCTTTCGTATTATTTGAACTTGATTCCATTTTTGAAAAAAAAAAAGATCTGATTCAGAGAAAAATTTTGAAAAATTAGAAGCAAGAAGTACATTTTATCAAAACAAAAATTATACTCCTAAATAGAAGATTGCTCAAAAACAAAAAGATAATTTTGCTTCTGATATATATTAGAGTCCACTCTGGGACGGAAGGATTCGAACCTCCGAATAGCGGGACCAAAACCCGTTGCCTTACCACTTGGCTACGCCCCATTTCAATTTCTATTGAATACTAATAAACAATAATATTGATATTGGTTGTTCGTCAATGCCAGTACAAATTCCTATGGAATAAATTCGATTCTTGGTTTAGTATTAGGATTTTCACACGTGTACATGTCGAATTAAACTAAATTTATTGATCATTACATATAATTCAATTAAGATATTGTATGAAAGTATGATTTCTTCTATTCTCTTGTGAGAATTAAAGGATTTTTGTTTTGATTGGTTCGTTTCAAAGAAATATTTTTTTTGTCTACCTTAATTTATTTTCTTCATTTTTACCTTATATCAATAACATATTAATAACTCAATCAAAATACAATTATCTCCAAGAACAAAATGTTTGTTATGCTTAATATCTTTAGTTTTATTTATATCTGTCTTAATTCTGCCCTTTTTTCGAGTAGTTTTTTATTCGCCAAATTACCCGAGGCCTACGCTTTTTTGAATCCAATTGTAGATGTTATGCCAGTAATACCTGTTCTCTTTTTTCTCTTAGCCTTTGTTTGGCAAGCTGCTGTAAGTTTTCGATGAGATCTTTAATACTGTCCTAGAAAAATTCATGATTTATTCGAGTTCGAGAAAAAAAATTTTACCAAATAGGATATGTAGTATAAAAATAGAGAATCTATTTTCTTTTTCCCACAAAAACTGATTTGGAGATTGTGTAATGCTTACTCTCAAACTCTTTGTTTACACCGTAGTGATATTCTTTGTTTCTCTCTTCATCTTCGGATTCCTATCTAATGATCCAGGACGTAATCCTGGGCGTGAAGAATAAAAAATAAGAAGGTTTTCTTATTCTATTCTTAGAAATGCTCTTAGTATTTTCTCTATTCCACATCTTTTAAAATTAAAATAGAAAATAAAAAAAAAAAAGCAAAAAGGTTCGCTAAATTTTAATTTGAAAGATACCAAGCCATCGACGGAAACGGAAAGAGAGGGATTCGAACCCTCGGTACAAATAACTCGTACAACGGATTAGCAATCCGACGCTTTAATCCACTCAGCCATCTCTCCTAATTGAAAAAAAAAAAAAAATAAAAAAGACAATTACTATGTTCCATTACACAAAAAAGAATGTTTAAAAAAAGCCCTTCTTTACTTTATTTATTATATTTACTTTATTTATTATATAAATTTCTTATATAAATTATTATATAGCTTATATAGAATATAAGCTTATATAGATTATTTTTTTATTCTATTTTGTATTGTATTATATAGATAAATACAACTTTTATAGATAGATACAACTTTTATCAGCAATTAAATTTTTATAAAATTCAAATAAAGGACTCGAAAAAGATATCTCAAATCAAAAAAAAAATAAAGAAAATAAAGAATATCTCTTTAATTTCGTTCAAAAGGGCCTTTTTGATTTCCACGGCCTGGCCTGGCAGTACCCAGCCGGGCCCCCCTTTTGGGTTTGTTCCAATGAACCATACCGCCGAATCCTAGATCAAATGATTTATTTGGATTTGATTTGAAAACAAAAAAAATAAATGCTTGTTCCTGTTATTGTATTCAAACAAGAACCAAAAGAAGGATTATTTCCATTTCTATGATGATATAGAATCAAAGTGTCATTTCTTATTATTTTTTGGCTTTGCTTTCTTCTTGTTTTTTTATTATTTACATTTACTTTATTTTTCCTTTTACTGGAAAAAAAGGAAAAAAGAAACTATGTATTTTTGCACAATGCATTTTTATGTTATGACTAAAGTTAAGAGTTAAGTTCTTTTGGCGATCCATATCTGTCAAAATTCCTCCAACAAAAGAACTTGGTATTTAGTTATTAAATTTAGTTATTTAAATGAAAAAAGTCCTCTTTTTTTCCTAATTTCATGGTTATTTTTCATTTCTGTCCTATCTTGATTACGTCCGATTCCTTTGTTCGACAAAAGGCCCATTTATATACAATAATCGCATTGTAGCGGGTATAGTTTAGTGGTAAAAGTGTGATTCGTTCTA